TTTTTTTGGTTGGGGCGATAGCTCTGAAAAGACAGATTGCCCATCTTTTCTTTTATCTCGGGGGAAATACGATCGGGAGGCGCTAATTCAAAACCCTCTGGTAAAATAAGAACCGCCCCCACATTCAAACCCCCTTTTTTACCACTAGCAAGAACTTGTTTCACTTGCATATCATAAGGAATTCGAACAACTGCTTCAAATACAGTATCAGGAAGTACCGTTTGCGGTACCTCAATATCCACTGGTTTACTAGCTAAATGGCAATTGGCGCATACAATACGTCCAGTCGCTTCTCGTGGATTTTCATAACCCTGCTGTGCAAAAATGGGATATGCATTTGAAATGGATGTACGAGTTATTATATATATCATTAGCGATATGGAAATAGATCGAGTAATCTGTTCCTTTATCCAAGAAAAAGTATTTCTAGTTTGCATGGTCCAACCATTGATCCCGAAAATTTCTACAATAAATTGGGGTAGGTTACTAATGGAGTTTCCTATCCACGATTCTGTTATTTACTGGAATAAATTGACTGGATTAATATATAGGAATATAGGATGAATCCCCGGGATGGGTAGAAATCTAAAGTGATTTTCAATGCTTTGCTTCTGTACAACTGCAAAGTAAGAAACATTCTAATAGGAATTGGATTAGGTAGATAATTTTTTCAGTCATTCATTGAATGATAAATCACTACAAGTGACGGAGATACGCGATTTAAATAACGGAAAATCCAATATTTTAAAATTGTATCTAGAATGACTGGAAAAGTGGAAACAAGGCCAGATATTATTTGATCATTATGAACAAATCCAAAATCCTTGTAGACAAAGCCAATCAGCAGTTCCCAACCATGGGGCGAATGAAATCCGATACATAAATCAGTTAATAAAAGAAGAGAAAAAGCTTTTATTGTGTCACTTAAGTTATATAGGAATTCCTGAGCCCAAGAGTTAAGAATAACAAGTTCTTTATTACCCAAAATAGAATAACCGCTTAGAATAATGAAACAGATTATATTTGTCGAGAAGTGCAAAATCGTATGAATACGACCCTCGTTGTGTATCTTGATTAATTGGATTGTTTCTTTGTGAATTCCTATACGAAGGTTTTGTAGATGTGTCTCCGAGTATTCCTTGATCATTTCCTCTAAGAAGAGGAGTTCCTCCAATTCTCTGAATTTTTCTAGAATACTCTTTTCTTCAATATCATTCAAAAAAAATTCGGATTGCCTAGTATTCCACCAATAAGTAACCCACGATTCCAGACTTTTTTGAAATGAGAGAGAAATCCACCAGGGCAAAAATACTATAGATGCAAGATATAAAAGAGGAGTGAATGCTTTCTTTTTTTCCATTTTTTCGTCTGTGAATTGTTAATGAACCCATCTCATTCGTCGACTCTATGTAATCTAATATTTCTCTCATGCATCTCTTCTATTACAAGTTTATGTTATAGAAAAAGGGGATTCTTTCTTTTTTTGCTCTCCTGCTGAGAAAGCATTCATTTCTCGGCTTCATTTATTAAAAAACTTCAATTGGTACACGCAAGAAATAGGCCAATTCAGCAGCTTTTTGTTCCATTTCCCGTGGAGTAAAATTCTCATCAGTACGAGTCAATGGAATGGCTCCCTGGCCTCTGATATCCATATAAAGGACACGACGAGCAAAAAGACCCTCTTTCACTTCTATTCTGACGGACTGAATATCTTTTATAAGAAATCGGAGGAAGACCCGACGATTTTTTCCAGGAAATCCCCAACGAAAGATACACACTATTCCATCTTTTCTATCAAATCGATCATAACCACTACCTACATTCCACGAAATTGTGCACCACAAATAGGAGCTAATAAAAAGACCCGCGATCCCATAGAAAGACATCACAATTCCTTGCGGAAAAAAAACTATTTCCTGAGACGGAAATAAAGATATCAAATTTCTACCAAGATAACTCGAGGTTCCAACCAACAAGAATCCTAATGAACCTAAAAAAAGGATAACAGCCCAGCAGAAATTACTTGTTTTTCGAGCCCCCGTTATAGGTTCTATCCATATATGTTCTGATCGACAACTCATACTTGATCCAGTTGCTTTTTTTGGAATTGAGAGAATACCCCAAATGAATTTGACTTTAGTCCGTTTGTTTCCGAAGTAACTCGCATCAACTAGCACTAGTTTGATGTGAACCTTTAGGAGTAATTCATTAAATTGGTTAGATCTAAACTAATAACATACCCTTCGTATGATCTCACTAAAGATAGCCACATGTATATAGATACACCAACTTTACAGTTCAGCCATCCGCCGAGTTGGGTCTATTTGAAAATAGATAGAATATAGCATTTTTGGGAGATTTTCGGCGGAAGCCACTTATACCAAATATACCAAATTTTGCTAAATGGATATCTGTGTTATGATACAAGCGTCAGTTAAAAAAAAATAGATGAGATTTTGTGCCCTCGCCTCTAAACAATTTTGTTTTTTTGAATATGAAG